AATATTTAGGAATAGATATTACCTCTCTTTTTAACCTTTCAAATTCAAAAAAAAAAAAAAATAAAATTCAAATGATTGAAGTCTTTCTATTTGGAATCGTCTTAGGTCTAATTCCTATTACTTTGGCTGGATTATTCGTAACCGCCTATTTACAATACAGACGTGGTGATCAGTTGGACCTTTGATTAATTAACATCTCTTTTTTTAACTGACCCCTCCCTTCTTTAATTTAATCCGAGGGGGAGGTCAGGGTCAAATTCAGATTGCTGTTCAATTATTTCAGTTCAGTGTGTATGGTTTTAGATCTAAGACGACAAGAGCGGAATCACGCTCTGTAGGATTTGAACCTACGACATTGGGTTTTGGAGACCCACGTTCTACCGAACTGAACTAAGAGCGCTTTCTTATCACAACGAAAAAGGCTGGAAATAAGGAGATTCTCTTTTTTTACCCCAACAATTCTTGTATGTGTATACTATCATATATCATAAAATAGAAATTTATGTATGTCAAAATGAAATCGATCGAAAAAAAAAAAAAAAAAAGATCTCGCGTTACTGCTGCTCTGAGCGGTAATTGGTAGGGATGACAGGATTTGAACCCGTGACATTTTGTACCCAAAACAAACGCGCTACCAAGCTGCGCTACATCCCTTTCAATTGGCCTACAATATCATTGTAAAGAATCCCTGTCTTGTTTTCCACATCCTTATTTTTTATTCCCTCTAGTGATATGCAAAATGGATCTTGCCTTTTCTTGTTTTTGGTCTCATATCATATACCATATAATAATAATTTATTATTATTTTTCTTGGGAATTCGCAGGTGTAAAGTGACCCATTTTCTGTTTTAAGAAAAAAAAAAAAAGAAAATCAAATCTTATATACCGAATCATTGCGCATTTCAATTTGAATTAGGGATTCCGCGCACAAATACAAGTGGGCCTTTAACTACATATACATCTCTTACCATAATATATTCCAATAGGGAATACAAAAACAAAAAAGAAGGAGGATTTTCAATGCGAGATCTAAAAACATATCTTTCCGTGGCACCGGTACTAAGTACTCTATGGTTCGGGTCTTTAGCAGGGTTATTGATAGAAATCAACCGTTTATTCCCCGACGCATTGACATTTCCTTTTTTTTCATTCTAGTTATTGAACTGGAACGGGGTGAAGAAGATTCGAGCTAGAATCAAATATTTGTGACTAATCTCTCTTTCCCCTCTTTTCGTTTTTTTGTTTTACAATTAGAAAGAAGGAAAGCGAAAGAAAAAAGGTGGCTTCAACCTCAGCGAAACCCGGGTTCAGGCTCCGATTAAATTAATTCTTAATTATCCAGTTAAAAGCAAATAGACAGGTAAAAGAAAACGGAAATCGAAATATGGCTAGGGTAAGAGTATCCTCCACTACAAGATCCTTAAATGAAATACTGGACTGCGATTTAGCAATATAGTTAGAAATTCTTGTATTACTTATTATTTTTTATTTTTATTTCCTATTTATTTACTATATTGATTGCAATAAAATCTTTATTTCATAAGTTTTTTTTGAGTGGTTAGCAACTTCTATTTTTTTGTCCCGTGCTTCTTATTCGTTGCGGGTCGGAAAATAGAAAAGTTGGGTGAATCAAAAACCCCAAGGAGGTTCATGGCCAAGGGTAAAGAGGTCCGAGTAAGGGTTATTTTGGAATGTACTAGTTGTGTTCGAAACGGTGTTAATAAGGAATCAAGGGGTATTTCCAGATATATTACTCAAAAGAATCGACACAATACACCCAGTCGATTGGAATTGAGAAAATTCTGTCCCTATTGTTACAAGCATACACTTCATGGGGAGATAAAAAAATAGATAGAGTCAAGCCGCGTGCTTTTGTGTCACCCTTCCAAGGGACATGAAAAACTAATCTAGATATATATCTAGATTATTTCATATATTTTAATAAAAACAAATAAATAAATCTAGACAAACCAAATCCTATAATTGATTCTATAAATCATTTTTTGACTTCATCGAAATGGGATTTTAGGGATAAGGAATAAACAAATTATGGATAAAACCAAGCGACTCTTTCTTAAATCCAAGCGATCTTTTCGTAGGCGTTTGCCCCCGATCCAATCGGGGGATCGAATTGATTATAGAAACATGACTTTAATTAGTCGATTTCTTAGTGAACAAGGAAAAATATTATCTAGACGGGTGAATAGATTGACCTTAAAAGAACAACGATTAATTACTATTGCTATAAAACAAGCTCGTATTTTATCTTCGTTACCTTTTCTTAATAATGAGAAACAATTTGAAAGAAGTGGGTTGACCGCTAGACCTCCCGGTCTTAGAACCAGAAAAAAATAGGCTTACTCTTCAATTAAATAAAAATTCCAATCCGAACTCAAACACAGATGGATGTTTTGTTCAAAAAATCTGTGAAGCAGCCGTGCCGTAAGAAAAAAAAAAAAAAAGAATTGGGAAAGAAGAATAAAATCAATCTTTTTTTTTATTGAGCGTGTTCGCTCATTTTGACGACTTTATCATATTATTTCTACTCTACCTTCCTCTTACTGGAGTTCATTCTCCAGAGAACTCCGTTTAAAAATTATAATGGATTCCTTCCAATTTCCTTATTTTATAATCTCATTGGAAATCATATAAAGACAATTCCTATTTGATATAGCTATTTGTGCAAGTATCTTACGATTAAGAACCAACTGCGCCTTATACAGATTGTATATTAATCTACTATAACTATAGGATACCTGATTTCCGCGAATTACTGCATTTATTCGGGTGATCCACAAACGACGAAAATCTCTTTTTTTCCTATCTCTATCGCGATGAGCCGAAACCAAAGCTCTTATTTTCTGTTGAGTAATTGTTCGGCTAAGTCGTGAATGAGCCCCGCGAAAGCTTGATACAAATAAACGCATTTTTGTTCTACGTCTCCGAGCTATATATCCTCGTCTAATTCTGGTCATTGAATAAATGAAACTTTGATGAATAACTAATTGATTTCCTTTCTTTCAGTTATTCTTTTCCCCTTTCCTAGTCTATTAATAACAAAACGGACTCTTCCAATTTATAAAATAACAATTCCAATGGCTTTTGCTACTCTAACCTTCCCGACCACGCTTTTACCTTTTGTCGAGGCATTGGAAAGAAAATAGTAAAAAAAAACGAAAGTAGTAAATAGATAAAGAAATTGTGGGTTCCGTCGTCTCTATGATTACTTCTTAAACGGTGAGGCCCTCTCTATACACCGGAGCCACTTCCTTCATTTAATCAATTCTATTGGTAACTTGTACAGTTACCACTCTTCGGCTCTACCCATGAATTTTATAGTAATAGGTCTTTCATAACGAGATAGACCTTATACAGTAACGGTATTTAATTATGAAGATTGGTGGGGTAGCTGACCTTGTTAGTCCGTTCTTGCAAGAGTAGAAAGATAATCTTTCTGCTTTTTTATAGTATTTCCCCCGCTTAATGGATAACTATTTGTTACCAATGGGGAATTCTTTCTCACCTTAAATTAATTGCAAATTGAGGTGGTGGAATTTGCGCCAGTGGAAACCATAAATTTCATACACAATAGAAAGATATGATAGATCGATCTTTTTTTAGATAGTGAATGGAGTTCTTCTTCTTCTATTCTATCCGATTCACAGGTACTGATCATTGATACTTAAAAAAGGGTTTCTTTCTTTTGGTTTGTCTCAGCCCATGATTGAAACGAGTCGCACATACACCCTTGTACATGTTCCTCGGCGCTGAGGACATCCCCGCAGAGCGGGGGATTTGGTAACATTTCTGATTGGCTGTCTTGGGTTTCTAATAAGTTGTTTAATAGTTGGCATGCTGAATTATCCATTATGGGCTGGTTTAGATCGATCCTAACCGGATGATTATGAATTTCTTCTGTTTAATAGAATATTAAACCCTTAAGAAGTGACTGCTATGTTTTATCCAACCGCTACAAGATCAACAAGTCCATGAGCTTGGGCTTCTGTTGCTGACATAAAAGTATCCCTTTCCATGTCTTCGGATACAACCCATAAGGGCTTGCCCGATCTTTGTACATAAACCATTGTAAGGATTTCGCGCAGTCTCAGTAGTTCTTCCGTATCCAGGATAAATTCTCCCGTTTGTGCCCCATAAAAAGCGCCAATAGGTTGATGGATCATGACCCTGATGATATATTATAACATAATAAAAGGTTCCTCTATCTCGCACGATTCGGCGAGGGGAAGAGATAAAGAAAAAGATTGAATTGAACAACCGTACGGGCACTTTTTCGCATTGCATACGGCTCGCCAATGGAATTTGCTTTTTACCCTTCATCAAACAAGGATAAAAAGGGGGTTCTATTATACCCAGATGGGTAAATGACCCAATTACCACCCTTCTTTTTTTTTGAGGAGTTCAAAAATACTATGATGGCTCCGTTGCTTTATATATTTATTTCTTTTGTGATTCAGCAATCCCAAAGTTTCTTTTTTTTTTTTTCAAATCAAAATAAAAAAAGAAATAAATCAAAAATAATCTTCTTTTTTTATTTTTGATTTTCGTACTCTTTCATACCATAAATCTTGTGAATTGTTAATTGTTAAGAACCTTCCGGCGTGAAAAAGGTGTGTGGCGCTGCAATAGGCCTCCGATAGGTAAGATAAACTCGGAATACCCCTTCTTTATCTCATACTACTGCTTCGATACATAATCAAATATTTTGAAAAAAAAAAACACTAACAATTTTCATATCGAATTCGAAGTGCCATGCTATTATTACTTAATATTAAGAATTCATATGGCGAAGGCATAGTCTTCTTTTTTCTCTCAAATAAAAAACTCATTGGCGCCAAGCGTGAGGGAATGCTAGACGTTTGGTACTTGCTCCGGCGGCCAGGAGAAAAGACCCCATGGAGGCGGCCAATCCCATGCATATTGTCTGTACATCGGGTCGCACAAATTGCATAGTATCATAAATTGCTATCCCGGGTATTACCCATCCGCCAGGAGAGTTGATAAATAAATACAAATCCTTGGTCTCGTTCTCTATACTGAGATATACCATAATACCAATAAGTTGATTCGAGATATCGCTCTCAACCATTTGACCTAAAAAAAGTAATCTTTCTCGATAAAGTCGGTTGATTAGGATAAAACAGTATCCCTTCGGAGCCGTACAGGCATCTTTTGATGCATACGGTTCAACAAAACTTGCGAAAAACAAATCAATGTGGAGCTCCTAGCCCCTTTCCTTTCTTTTTTCCTCGCTTCTATCGAGGGGCTTTTCTTCCGGTTTTCAAGAACGCTGAGTTTAGCCGGTTTCCTAGACCTATAATATTCTAATATAAAAAAGAAATTCACTAAACTTATCGAACTAACTTTTCATTGATGTATTTTTTCATCGAGATCCGATCCAAAAATCACGATGCCATTTTCTTGTTCCTGAATTGAATGGGCTTCTTCCATTTTTTTAGGTTTAGGCTCTACTCCGAGTAAGGATTCGCCCGATTTTGATTTGCACATATAGGACAAATGACCCCAATACCACGTCTCTTTTTTGCTATGACTTACCCCTTTTTTAATTCATTTCTTTCATGTCTTCCGCCAAATATTTGACATATTCATCATATTTAGCATTCCGTTGATTAACGTTTGAGATCGCTTTTCGAATAAAGGAATCGTTTATGATATAAGTAATAATCATAGATATATTACCAATTGGGTTTTTCTAAACGGAGCCTGGATACCTCATTTTATTGGTCCAGCCAAGACGACCATAAAATTGATTTCTTGCTAATATTAATCTGGATGCTTCCTCACGAAATAGATCTAATTGCACTTCATTGCATTTCACGCTACAAATTTTTGATAATTCAATCAATTTTTTGGGCGAAACAGAGGATATCTCGATCGGGGGAGAGAACGGGGAAATCCCATATGACCCAATAGATCTGACAAGTCGCACTATATGTCAACCCAAGATGGATGCTTGTCCCCGGGACTTCGATAAGGTACTTTTGGAACACCAATAGGCATAAAATGAAAGAAAAAAGAATTAAGTACTCTAGTTCACTTTGATGTGGAAGCGTAATAATGGGCTTCTTGTCTTAATACTAGTGGCCGTTATCTTAGTTTATACATAGATTGACGAAGTTCATAAAATAAAGGAAAATTCTTACGAATAAGTCTTTTGAATGATGACCAAATATGGATACATTCGCTCATAGAAAAGGGAATCAACCCCCATTGCGTATTGGTACTTATCGAGTATAGAATAGATCTGCTTCTCTTTTTTCCTACGAACCGAACTCTTCCATTATTACTAAAAGAATAAAACAAATATTAATATTAATCCCTTTTTCGAGATAATCCCCTGAAAAAAGGGGTACATAGCATAGTTTTTTTCAATGCAATAAAGTTACATAGTGTCTATTTTTTATTAATAAAGGGGTAGTCCCATGGGTTTGCCTTGGTATCGTGTTCATACCGTCGTATTGAATGATCCCGGTCGTTTGATTGCTGTCCATATAATGCATACAGCCCTGGTTGCGGGTTGGGCCGGTTCAATGGCTCTATATGAATTAGCTGTTTTTGATCCCTCCGATCCAGTTCTTGATCCAATGTGGAGACAAGGCATGTTCGTTATACCCTTCATGACTCGTTTAGGAATAACCGATTCATGGGGTGGTTGGAGTATTACAGGGGGGACAGTAACGAATCCGGGTATTTGGAGTTACGAAGGTGTAGCGGGGGCACATATTGTGTTTTCCGGATTGTGCTTCTTGGCAGCTATCTGGCATTGGGTGTATTGGGATCTAGCAATATTTGTTGATGACCGTACAGGAAAACGTTCTTTGGATTTGCCTAAAATCTTTGGAATTCATTTATTTCTCTCAGGAGTGGCTTGCTTTGGTTTTGGGACATTTCATGTAACAGGATTGTATGGTCCTGGAATATGGGTGTCTGATCCGTATGGACTAACTGGAAAGGTACAATCTGTAAATCCAGCATGGGGTGTGGAAGGTTTTGATCCTTTTGTTCCAGGAGGAATAGCCTCTCATCATATTGCGGCAGGGACATTGGGCATATTAGCAGGCTTATTCCATCTCAGTGTCCGCCCGCCACAACGCTTATACAAAGGATTACGTATGGGCAATATTGAAACCGTTCTTTCCAGCAGCATCGCTGCTGTCTTTTTTGCAGCGTTTGTTGTTGCTGGAACTATGTGGTATGGGTCAGCAACTACCCCCATCGAATTATTTGGTCCCACCCGTTATCAATGGGATCAGGGATACTTTCAGCAAGAAATATATCGAAGAGTCAGTGCTGGACTAGCCGAAAATCAAAGTTTATCAGAAGCTTGGTCTAAAATTCCTGAAAAATTAGCTTTTTATGATTACATCGGAAATAATCCTGCGAAAGGGGGATTATTCAGAGCGGGTTCAATGGATAACGGGGATGGAATAGCTGTCGGGTGGTTAGGACACCCTATATTTAGAGATAAAGAAGGGCGTGAACTTTTTGTACGTCGTATGCCTACTTTTTTTGAAACATTTCCAGTTGTTTTGGTAGACGGAGATGGAATTGTTAGAGCCGACGTTCCTTTTCGAAGGGCAGAATCGAAGTATAGTGTCGAACAAGTAGGTGTAACCGTTGAGTTCTATGGTGGCGAGCTGAATGGCGTGAGTTATAGTGATCCTGCTACTGTGAAAAAATATGCTAGACGTGCTCAATTGGGTGAAATTTTTGAATTAGATCGTGCTACTTTGAAATCCGATGGTGTTTTTCGTAGCAGCCCAAGGGGCTGGTTTACGTTTGGACACGCTTCATTTGCTCTGCTTTTCTTCTTCGGACACATTTGGCATGGTGCTAGAACCTTGTTCAGAGATGTTTTTGCTGGTATTGACCCGGATTTGGACGCTCAAGTGGAATTTGGAGTATTCCAAAAACTTGGAGATCCAACTACAAGAAGACAAGTAGTCTGATGCAGCATTGCTCTACTATTTTAGTTTCTCGCTTCTGCTTCTATTTTCGATTTGTGCTTTTTATTTAAAATAAGGTATAAGGTACTGGATAAATATGGATTTAAATCGCCGCCCTTTTTGATTCTTTTTTTCTTTAATCCGGGGGATGATCCCAAATAAACAGGTATGGAAGCTATAATTGGAAACCACGATCGAATTTATGGAAGCATTGGTTTATACATTCCTCTTAGTCTCGACTCTAGGGATCATTTTTTTCGCTATCTTTTTTCGAGAACCGCCTAAAGTTCCAACTAAAAAAACAAAATGATTTTTTTTTATCTCAATTGAAGTAATGGGCCTCCCAATATTGGGAGGCCCATTACTTCTACTTCAACTAGTCCCCGTGTTCCTCGAATGGATCTCTTAGTTGTTGAGAGGGTTGCCCAAAAGCAGTATATAAGGCGTACCCAGTAAAACTTACAAGTAACCCAGATATAGAGATGGCGACTAGGGTTGCTGTTTCCATTATTATAGAATTTCAAGACCACACTGGATCCATGATAAGATCGTTTATTTACAACGGAATGGTATACAAAGTCAACAGATCTCAATCAATAAAAAATAGGATTTATGGCTACACAAACAGTTGAGGGTAGTTCTAGAGCTCGTCCAAAAAGAACTTCTGCAGGGGGGTTGTTGAAACCCTTGAATTCGGAATATGGTAAAGTAGCTCCTGGATGGGGAACTACTCCTTTGATGGGAGTCGCAATGGCTTTATTTGCGGTATTCCTATCTATTATTTTGGAGATTTATAATTCGTCCGTTTTACTGGACGGAATTTCACTGAATTAGAATGAAATTTACAAGAATCACAAAATACTACCTTTTAAATAAGCATTTAGGTATCGGATTTTGATTTTAGTTGATTGGTAGTTCGACCGCGAATTTTTTATTTCTGTATTTCCGGAATATGAGTGTGCGACTTGTTCGAATTGATCCTATTGATAGTACAGAGCATAGATCTGTCGTCTTGATCGAGATGGCTTTACTCCGTCGGATATTCATTCGAGTATCTGGAGCACGGAATATATGAAATAGATCACGAAGTATTCGAACTATGATTCATACTTAATATTCAGACCCCTTGGCCGGATTCAAAAAATTTTTCCAAAGACAAAATTTTCAATTGCAAGATTTTTCTTCTTTCAAATTCCCCATTTCTGCTTTTATTTTACTCAAAGCACAAACTTGAATAAATGATGATCCAAGGATTCTTACTCATGGAATCTTTGGACTTAGTTTGAAGGTTTTATTGAATCATCGTGGTTCTAGTATGAATCTGAGGTTTCAATTGATTCATAGGGTCTTAACAAGAAAATTCCTATCAATAATAAAGAAAACAAAAGTCAAGCTGCATTACATACAACTCAAAATAACAAATCAAAGAAAATGAAATAGGTAAATAGAAGATTCAAGAGGCCTGTAACGATCAACATAAAGATAAGCGCGTCGACTTGATTTTTTGGCATTCTAATTATAACCACAAAGAAAAGCTTTCTTATTTTTATTCTTTCGTATTTTTAGATAAGATTGAATCAAAAAATTAAGAAGTTTCCAATTTTCTATTCCATACCAGTATTGGGGTGGTTTTGTTTGAGCCGTACGAGATAAAATTCTCATATACGGTTCTCAGAGGGGAGTTCTCTTGGTTTACCTATCTCAATAAAGTCTACGATTGGTTCGAAGAACGTCTCGAGATTCAGGCGATTGCAGATGATATAACTAGTAAATACGTTCCTCCTCATGTCAACATATTTTATTGTCTGGGAGGAATTACGCTCACTTGTTTTTTAGTACAAGTAGCTACAGGGTTTGCTATGACTTTTTACTACCGCCCGACCGTTACTGAGGCTTTTGCCTCTGTTCAATACATAATGACGGAAGTTAACTTCGGGTGGTTAATTCGATCGGTTCATCGATGGTCGGCAAGTATGATGGTCCTAATGACAATCCTGCACGTATTTCGCGTGTAT